TAGTCCAATCTTCATCCCAAAATTTCTACAATAAATGGGGTAAGTTGCTAGTATAGTTTCCTATCCACGATTCTGCTAGTTACTGGGGAATAATTTAAATGGAATAATATTTTATTGGAATAATATAAGATAAAATTAACCTCCCAAATGGGGTGAAATAGAAAGCCTAAGTGCGATTTTTGATGATTTAGTTAGATACAACTACAAAGTAACAAATGTTCTAATTAGATTAATTAAATTAATTAATTAGATTAATATATTAATATTTTAGTAGATCCTCTATCAGTCATTCATTGAATGATAAATAACTACAAGTGAAGGAGATACGCGATTTAAATAACGAAAAATCCAATATTTAAAAATGGTATCCAGAATGACGGGAAAAGTGGAAACCAAACCAGATACAATTTCATCATTATGAACAAATCCAAAATGTTTGTAGACAGAGCCAACCATTAGTTCCCAACCGTGGGGTGAGTGGAATCCGATACATAAATCCATTAATAAAAGAATAGAAAAAGCTTTGACTGTGTCGCTTAAGTTATATAGGAATTTCTGGGCCGAAGAGTTAAGACTAATAAGTTCTTGATTACCTAAAAGAAAAAAACCGCTTAGAATAAAAAAACAGATTATATTTGTTGATAAGTTCAAAATCGTATGGATCCCATCTTCATTATGTATCTTGATTAATTGAACCATTTCTTTTTGGATTCCTATACGCAGTTTTTGTAGATGTGTTTCCGAGTATTCTTCAATTATTTCCTCCAAGACAAGGAGTTCCTCTAGTTTTATGCATTTTTCTAGAATTCCCCTTTCTTGAATATCATTCAAAAAAATTTCGGATTCCCCAGCATTCCACCACTTAGTGACCCAAGATTCCAGGCTTTTATTAAATGAGAGAGAAAAAAGGTAACAGGGCAAAAATACTAGAAATAGAAGCTTTAACGAGGAAGGAAATGCTTTCTTTTTTGTCATTTTTTGATCGGTGAATTGTTAATCAACCCACCTCTTTTGTTGACTCTATGCAATCGAATATTTATTTCACGCATGAGTTATATACAAGATATGAAACCTATAAATTCAATTGATTTTCTTTGTTGTTATTGAATCTAGAAAGAATAGAGAAATCAACTAAGAAATCACTTCGAATGAAGAAATACTAACCAAATATTGTTTCGCGAGATCTCAACTGGTCAATAATTGTCTCCTTTGGATGAAGGATGAAAAAAACCCACCCTAAGTAATGAATATTAGTTAAATTATGAGACAAAAGAACTCTCATTGTATCAAAAATAGCCAATAAAAAAAAAATTCACGGATTACTCATAGTCAGGAATAAAATAATTAATAATTGACGAAAAGAGATTACGACAAAAGAGAACCAAAATTGTCTAGTGATGAGGTTGAATTGTTCTTTTTGGATTGTTTATTAAGGAACACAAAATAAAGGATAAAAAGAAACATCGATTAGAAAAAAATTACAAGATAGGATTTATCTGGATCTAAAGGAGTAATTTCAACAATTATTAAACTTAACAAAAAAGAAAAAAATTTCTTTATTATGAATTTTTGTGATTTGTTACTTGTTTAAATTAAATTTCATGTGGATTTGCATACGTATAAAAAACTATAAAAAAGTTTCATTTTATGGTTGTTCCATACGCTTTGGCTCGAATGAGACTTTACACCTAAATTTTGTTATGTTATCGAAAAAGGAAGATTCTTTTCATTTCCTTTTTATCTCCTGCTGAGTAAAGGCCTCTTTATTTCCACATTTATCAAAATACTTCAAGCGGTACACGCAAGAAATAGGCCAATTCAGCAGCCTTTTGCTCAATTTCTCGTGGAATCAAATTATCATCAGTAAGAGTTAAAGGAATGGACCCCTGTCCGCGGATGTCCATATAAAGAACACGACGAGCAAAAATACCCTCTTTAACTTCTATTCGAATCGACTGAATATCTTTTAGAAGGAATTGGAGGAATATGCGACGATTTTTTCCAGGGAATCCCCAACGAAAAACACATACTATGCCTTCCCTTCTATCGAATCGATCATAACCACTGCCCACATTCCAGGAAATTGTGCACCACAAATAGGAACTAATAAAGAGACCCGAGATTCCGTAGAAAGACATTACGAGCCCTTGCGGAAAAAAAGATATCCAATTTCTACCAAGATAACTCGAAGTTCCAACGAATAGGAATCCTAATGAACTTAAAAAAAGGATAAAGGCCCAGCAGAAATTACTTGGTTTGCGAGACCCCGTTATAAGTTCTATCCATATATATTCTGATTGCCAACTCATACTTAATCCGATTAAATTTTATTGTAATTTAGAGCATACCTCAAATTAATTTGACTTTACTTTTTTTTGTTTCCCAAGTAACTGCCATCAACTAGCACTAGACCCTTTACGAGTAAGTGGAGTAAGTCATCAAATTGAAATTGGTTAGAGCTAAAATCATAAGATACCCCTTAATAAATATGAATAAATATGATATGATCCATAGATATATGATCCCGATATAGATAGAGATAGAGAGATCCATGGGCTTTCTCTTTCAGCCATTCGGCGTCCTAGTCGATTTGAAAACGGCTAAAATTCATTTACTCAGACTCATATATCATGCAGGCGTTAGAATTCTTTCCTTTATCTTTATATTTTATATGTGACAAAAATTATATGGTATACTAAATTCAATTAAATAGATATCTGTGTTATGATATAAATCCTAGTTTTGAAGTTTTGAAAAAAAAAAATGGAAGAACTTAAGCCCACCGGATCTAGATAATCTTATTTTTTTGAATATGAAGAGATAAAGAAGCCATTGCAATTGCCGGAAATACTAGGCCTACTAAAGGCACAAAAACAGAAGGAAAGCTGAAAGTTGTCATAAAATAGGTGCCTCAATTTATTATTTGTACCTGTTATTGTTTATTTATAAATAAAAATATTTTCTATTATTATAATTAATAATTTGTGAATTTGAATTCAATTTAAAATTCTTAGTATAGAGCTAACTGCTAATTATTATTATGTATAATATAAAAATATAAAGTTAAATGTTTTAAAGTTAATATATAGAAATAGCGAATAAACGCAAGAAATCTAGAACTAACTAAATGAATTTTTTCATCTTTCGAATCTCTCTACACAAAAGATATGCAGGAAAATCCCCTTTGTTCTTAATGATTTTTTCTTTTATTCTTCTTCGTGTCTTCGAATTTAATATTAAAAATAATAAAGAAAGATTTTCTTAAACATTATTGAAAGATTTGTTAGAATCCGAACTGCTAGGGGTTGTTAACTAAAACAGGATTTTCAGTAAATCGAAATAGAGAAAAAGAAAAAAATTTCTATATATTTTTTTTTCATTATATCCGTACGACAAGAAGAAAGTGGTTTTGTTTTCCTAATTTGAAGAATTCACCCCTTTTTGATGTTTAAAAAGAATTATATGAACCTTCCTGCTTCTCTCTACAGTTAGATTGTATGAAAACAACAAAAATGACGTTCTTAGTTACTTTTATTCCGATAAACTAACTACTCATTTCCTAAAAAATAACAAAAATTTTCACTTAGTTCTCTATTGAATTTTAATTCAAAGGAAGGAAAGCATGAAACTTAAGTAACTCACCAAGAACACTTTTTAAAATATTACGTGGGACAATTAGGTCGAATAAACCCTTCTCGAATAGGTATTCAGCTGTTTGCGAACCTTCGGGGACGATTTGATTCAATGTTTGTTCAATTACCCGTTTGCCCGCAAAGGCAATGTAGGCGTTGGGTTCGGCAATAATGATATCACCCAACATACCAAAACTCGCCGTCACGCCACCAGTAGTAGGAGATGTAAGGATTGATACATAAAATAACTTTTTATTTGACTGATAATCATATAAAGCAGACGAAATTTTAGCCATTTGCATTAAGCTCAAACTTCCTTCTTGCATGCGCGCTCCTCCGGAAGCGCATACTATAATAAGAGGTAGAAACTTTTCGGTAGCATACTCAACCAACCGAGTAATTTTTTCCCCGACTACGGATCCCATACTACCCCCCATAAATTGAAAATCCATAATCCCAACTGCTACGGAAATACCGTTTAGTTGGCCGATGCCGGTTTGGACAGCCTCCGGTAATCCTGTCTTCCTTTGATAAGAATCAATGCGATCTTTATAAGGTTCTTCTTCGGAATGAAATTCAATAGGATCTAGAGAAACCATATCTTCATCCATAGGATCCCAAGTACCGGGATCGATCAAAAGTTCGATTCTATCTGAACTGCTGATTTTCAAATGATATCCACACTGTTCACAAATATTCATTTTTGATTTCAAAAATTTCTTATAATTTAATCCATAACAATTTTCACATTGAACCCACAACTCTCTATATTTTTCCCTTACACCAGTATCATTAGAACTTTCTCTTAAAGTAAAATCACTAACTTTCGCGTCGGTTAGTATACCCGAACCCTCCCTTTCGCTATTTTTTAGAATTTCACCATAAATGGAACTATAAATGTAGTTATCACTGTAATTATCATTATTACTTACAGTGGACGTATCAATCCAGATTTGAGATTGAAGATAACTGTCAATGGAACTATTAATATGAGTATCATACAAGTAATGATTCGAGTAGGGATCTTCAACCATAGATGCAGCATTGAGATAACTAGAATTCTGATAACTCGAAAAAGAACTTTCTAGTTCACCCCCAAAAGAATGATTGTTGTCAATCTCAAAAATTTGATTTTCAATATCAAAATATATGGAATAACTGTCTCCATTACTATCCTTAACGAAAAGGGTGGCATCAGGGATAAAATTCCGAAAGTCTTTTACAACGGATAAAGGATCAACCTTACTGTAACTAGAATCGCGACGACCTTCCCAGTACTGAATCCTTTTACTCGTAGCCGTATCATGTTTTTCGCTGGTATTTTCAATAGGACTAAGACTGTTCATTGGTTTATCTAGCCCACACCGG